TAATCCTTGTTGTACTTTCGGGTTGGACTCCAGTCCTCGTCCTCCCTTGCCTGCCAGCACACCTGAAGGAAAGGATACCGGTATAACACAAACAAATGAACCGCAATCACCACAAGCAATCAACGATTCAAAATGACAAAAGAACGGGGCATAGGAGATAGAGGCGGAGTCTTGGCTGTAGTTAATGGGAGGACTAAGAGTAGCAGTAAGAATAATAAAAGGAAAGCAGTAGAGAATAGAAAGCGTCTTGTCAGAGCATATGTAGCTTCTGATATAGGAGCTTGAGCAGGAACACGAGTAGGAGCTCTTGTTCGTTCCCTTGTTAGCTAGTCTTTCCTCGCAAGCCACCAAGCCTTATCTTCGTCTCTGAATTGTTGCCTTCCCTTCGATCGAGTTTTCCATTTTTTTTTTTTCTTTTTTTGTCACATATAGGTATAGGCGAATAAAAGATAACGATTTTCGAAGCTGTGCTAATAGTGGTCAAAAATAAGGTAAGAAGAAGTTTTAATAAAAAATACGGGGAAGTATTCCATTTTCCAATGTTCGACCAATCACTCGTCCAGGGCCTTCCTCGCGGTCAGGCAACTCTTTCCTCGTCGGCAATCCCAATCACTTGCTGAGACAAGCTCTCCTCCAATTTTTGCACTGCTTCCGGTTGATGGCTATTATGCCTCTTCCTGCTCAAACTCAAACTCATAAGCCAAGACTCCTATTCCGGGTAGTGTTTTTGATAGTCCTTTGCTCTTTACAAACCCCTGACTCGTTCATTCACTCGCTTGGATTCAGTCTCGTTCGGTTGTTGATTAGTTCATCGGTAGTTGGTTAGATAGTCGTGGTTGGGTTATTCACTTGGAGTTGCTTGGTCACTTCCTGGCATTATTTAGCCTTTCGGGTGTTGGGTAGTTTCTCGGGTGGTGTCTTGTATTGTGGTTGGTTGCAGCAGTTGATTCACTCCTTCCTCAGCATTCGTCGATTGGTGGCGTGGGAAAGGGGCATTCGATCACGGGCAAAGATGTCGATGCAATTCATTATGCAAGTTATGAATTCAAGGTAGAGGGGTTGCCTGATTCACCAGTCTTTCCTTCATTCCAATCTTGGGGCGGACTCCCATGATTCCTTTCCCAGTGTCTATATTCCCCCCTCATCCGAGGCTCAGACTTAACCTCCATCCCTTTTTATTATATCAATAGGGAGCTCATCCATCCTTCCTGCCATAAGCTGATGATCTCCTAGCGCGAAAGCCATTGATCGATAGTTATACAAGGCGATCGGAGATCCCTACAGAAGATAGCTTTCAGGAGCCCGATGCTTAAACTCAAATTGCGCGATGAACTCATCAGATGAACTACTACAGGAAAGAAGACCAATTTGACCGAAGACCCTAGAGACCGTTACAAGACAGCTCGACCGGGGAGTAGCATATCTTTCAAGAGAAAAATTCGGTTACAAGGTATTCGCCCTAATTGAATAAAAGCTATCTTGAATAAAAGAAGGGAACCGTATTCGTGGACAGATGAGCGTTTTCGCCCGTTTACAAAAGTGAATACCGAAACAGACAATTCCAGATGCCCTCAGACGGATGCCACTAAAAAAGCCGATTATCGCATGTTTTTAGAGGCCATACTTTACCCATCCGACCCCTTAAACTCGCGATTTAGAAAATAAAATAGACCATTCAGGACTTTTTCCTCATGTCGCTACCAGCTACAGATCAGATATGACCGGTTGAAGAAAGAAGAAAAGATCGATGAACGATTAAGCGAGACTTTGCCTTAGAGACCAATGAAATGCGACCGGGAAGCTTTATTACACAAAAGTTTTTTGAAGACTTCTTGCTTCTGTTTCCCTGCTTACTATTGCTATCACCTCAACTGCTTTCGACTTGCTCACTTAGAATGAAGATCAATAATAATAATGGGCGGAAAGGCTTTACACAAGACCACAGAGCGAGAGAGAGAGCCTTCGCTTACCTGCTTAACCGTGCCCTCCTATCGTACCTATATCCCCTTTCCTTCAGTTACATTCAGTCTCAGTTCTGCTTCCAACTACCGATGGGAGAAGGCTTGGACGTATAGCAAGATTAAATAAGAGGTATGGCATACGGTAATGGTATATAAAATGAAAGGCTGGAAACAGAGCTGGAGATGAGCGCTAGCCAATGGTTAATACTTCAGAAAGCACCTTAGCAATTAAATTACCAGTAATGCCCCTATCGACCTCAGTCTTGTTTTTTGCTAGCTTGAGTCTAGAACTATACTATCTCATTAAACGCCGAATATCCATATATATATATATAATAATATAAATATTTTTTTATGGTATGGAAGATAGTCGGCCCACTTCTAGCCGTTCAAGCGATTATGCCTGCTCTAGCCCTACCATCCACCCCTATCATAATAGAAAGGGGTACTTTCGAGCTGATCTGTAACGGATCAAAGCGACCGTTAGTCGGGCTGATCTGTGATTGTTGGTCAAGGCGACCGAGAGGACACATACCTCC